GGTGGAATCATCTTAATAGAGATGACAGGGCCGTTCTCTGTATTATCAATAGGATCAATTATAACAAGTCACACGCTCATATTCCGGAAATACCGAAAAAAGAAATACCACAGTCGAACTACCAAAAAGGTCTATAAATCCAAGTTTTACATAAAATTTTTTTTGATTGAAAAACTAGAGGTTCATGGTTCTTATAAACCTAACTCATTGAAATTCCATCCAGTAAAACGGAAGAATTATAAATTTCCAAAATAATAGATAGGAATATTGCAAATAGAGCCATTGCAACCCCCATAAGTGGTGTAGTCCCCCAGCCCGGAGCTACTTTACCATATTCTGAATTCAATGGTTTCAATAAACTCCCTACAGTAGTTTGTCTTGGCCTAGATCTAGAACTACCCTCAACGGTTTGTGTAGCCATAAATCTTATTTAATCATTGGTTGAGATCGGTTGACTTTGTATACTATTCCGTTGTAATTGTAAATAAATAAACGATCTTATCGTAGATCCATTGTGATCTTGAAATTTTCTAAAAATGGAAACAGCAACCTTAGTCGCCATCTTCATATCAGGTTTACTTGTAAGCTTTACGGGGTACGCCTTATATACCGCTTTTGGGCAACCCTCTCAACAACTAAGAGATCCATTCGAGGAACACGGAGACTAGACTTGTTGAAGTAATGAGCCTCTTAATATGAGGGCCCATTACTTCAGTTTCTATAATGAAAAATTATTTCATTATTTTTTAGTCGGAACCTTAGGTGGTTCTCGAAAAAAGATAGCGAAAAAAATTATCCCTAAAGTCGAGACTAAAAGGAATGTATAAACCAATGCTTCCATAGATTCGATCGTGGTTTACAATTATAGCTTTCACATCTATTTGTTTGATTGAGTGAGATCATTTACCATACCATAAAAAAAGAGGGGAAAGAATCAACGAAAAGAAGTTGATTCAAGTCTCTATTTTTTTCTCGGGTACCCGAGAAAAAAATAGAGATAGAGGATAAAGATACCAGAGCAGTCTTGTATTGTATCAAACTACTTGTCTCTTTGTAGTTGGATCTCCAAGTTTTTGGAATGCTCCAAATTCCACTTGAGCATCCAAATCTGGATCAATACCAGCAAAAACATCTCTAAACAAGGTTCTAGCGCCATGCCAAATATGTCCAAAAAAGAAAAGCAAAGCAAACGAAGCATGCCCAAAAGTGAACCAACCCCTTGGACTACTACGAAAAACACCATCAGATTTTAAAGTAGCCCGGTCTAATTCAAAAATTTCGCCTAATTGTGCGCGCCTAGCATATTTTTTCACAGTAGCAGGATCGCTATAATTGACTCCATTGAGTTCGCCACCATAGAACTCAACAGTTACACCTACTTGTTCGACACTATACTTTGATTCTGCCCTTCGAAAAGGAACATCTGCCCGAACAATTCCATCTCCATCTACTAAAACTACCGGGAATGTTTCAAAAAAAGTAGGCATACGACGTACAAAAAGCTCGCGCCCTTCTTTATCTCTAAAGACGGGATGTCCTAACCATCCAACAGCTATTCCATCCCCACTATCCATTGAGCCCGCTCTGAATAATCCACCTTTTGCCGGATTATTACCAATGTAATCATAAAAAGCTAATTTTTCAGGAATTTTAGACCAAGCTTCCGATAAACTTAGATTTTCAGCTAGTCCAGCACCAACTCTTCGATATATCTCTTGCTGGAAGTATCCCTGATCCCACTGATAACGAGTGGGACCAAATAACTCGATTGGGGTTGTTGCTGAACCATACCACATAGTTCCAGCAACAACAAAAGCTGCAAAAAAAACAGCAGCGATACTACTAGAAAGTACAGTTTCAATATTGCCCATACGTAATCCTTTATAGAGACGTTGAGGCGGACGGACACTAAGATGGAATAGGCCTGCCAATATGCCCAGTGTACCTGCTGCAATATGATGAGAGGCAATTCCGCCGGGAACAAAAGGATCAAAACCTTCCGCCCCCCACGCTGGACTTACAGATTGTACTTTTCCAGTTAGTCCATAAGGATCAGACACCCATATTCCAGGACCATATAAGCCTGTTACATGAAATGCGCCAAAGCCAAAGCAAGCCACTCCTGAGAGAAATAAATGAATTCCAAAGATTTTGGGCAAATCCAAAGAAGGTTTTCCTGTACGTTCATCACAGAATATTTCTAAGTCCCAATACACCCAATGCCAGATGGCCGCTAAAAAACACAAGCCAGAAAACACAATATGTGCTCCGGCCACGCCTTCATAGCTCCAAATACCCGAATTCGTTACAGTTCCTCCTGAAATACTCCAACCACCCCATGAATTGGTTATTCCTAAACGAGTCATGAAGGGTATAACGAACATACCTTGTCTCCACATTGGATCAAGAACAGGGTCAGAGGGATCAAAAACCGCCAATTCATATAGAGCCATCGAACCGGCCCAACCGGAAACTAGAGCCGTATGCATTATATGGACAGAAAGCAATCGGCCGGGATCATTCAATACGACAGTATGAACACGATACCAAGGCAAACCCATGGAAATACCCCTTTCTCAAAGAAAAATAGACACTATGTAACTTTATCGCATTGCAATAGACTTATACTATTTACCTAATCTTTTCAGCGAATTCTGTATGAGAAAAGGTTACTTTTTGTTGTATTCCGTTGAAAATAACGGCTGAATTCTGTTCGTAAGAACAAAGAGAAGCAGATCTATTCTATACCCGATAAGTACCAATACGCAATGGGAGCATTAGTCCTATTTTGGGGGAATGAATGTATGGATCCTTTTTATTATTTGAACGATCTATCTCTTCATTAAGATTTTTATTTCTTAATTCTATCTTTCTCTAAAAACCTTCGAAGAAGACAATAAACTCATTCTTACGTTTCTATATTAAAGTGAAGTATAGTACTTAAATTTTTTCTTTAATTTAATGCCCATTGGTGTTCCAAAAGTACCTTTTCGGAGTCCTGGAGAGGAAGATGCAGTTTGGGTTGACGTATAGTGCGACTTGTCAGACATATTGGGTCATATGGAATTTCCCCATTTTCTCCCCCGATCGAGATATCCTCTGTTTCGCCCAAGAAATATTGTATTGATTGAAGAATCAATCATGCGTAGCGTGAAGTTAAATTAGATTAATTTAGATTAAAGAGCAATATTCTTAATTTAGAAGAATTTATGGTTAACTTGGACTAAAAAAATGGAGTATCCAGGCTCTGCTCATAAAATACCAAATGGGTAATAGTAATATATGTAGAATTACCGCTTGTAGCTATGCATAGAAGATTCTTCTATTTTATTTATTTAATTAAAGAAAAGAAGCACTCTTAAACTGCCATGTCAACCATTATAATAAATACATTGAATAGTTTTTTGGAGACATGAAACGAATTGAAAAAAAAACTCGTAGCAAAAAGAAGTGGTACTGAGATCATTTGTCCTATATGTACAACTAGAATTCGGATAGATCTTTCCCCGGAGTAGAACATGAACCTAAAAGAATTCAAAGGGCCCATTCAGGAACAAGAAAATGACATCGTGATTTAAATCTCGACGAAACAATACATCAATGAGAGGTTAATTAAATAAGTTCAGTAAATTCTTTTTTTTTAGGGAAGGAGTAAACAACTCTTTCTTTTTTTAATGGGAGAAAAAACCCCTTCATTAGAAAAGCAGGAATCTCTTAAAAAAAAGAGAGATAGGATTGGAATCGATACATTGATTCTTTATTTTCGCAATTTTTTGAACCGTATGCATCCAAAGATGCACGTACGGTTCAAAAGGGATATAATTTTGTCCTAATCAACCGACTTTATCGAGAAAGATTACTTTTTTTAGGACAAGAAGTTGATAGCGAGATCTCAAATCAACTTGTTGGTCTCATGGTATATCTCAGTATAGAAGATGATACTAAGGATCTTTATTTGTTTATAAATTCCCCTGGTGGATGGGTAATACCAGGAATCGCTATTTATGATACTATGCAATTTGTTTCGCCCGATGTACATACAATATGCATGGGATTAGCCGCTTCAATGGGATCCTTCATTCTGGTCGGAGGGGAAATTACCAAACGTCTAGCATTCCCCCATGCTTGGCGCCAATGAGTTAAAAAAAAAAGAAGAAGAAGACTATGCCTTCGCCATATTGAATATGAATAATAGGTAATAATAGCATGGCACTTCGAGTTCGATATGAACAAACTATTATTGTTTTTTCTAACACGATATTTTCTATCGAGATAGTAGTATGAAAAAAGGTTATTTCCGACTTGATCTTCTATGTCGGGAGTGCATTTCAGCGTCACAAACCGTTTTCTTCCATAGCAGAAGCCTTTTTATGATATTTCTCTTACGAAGAAAAGAGTACGAAAAAAAAAAGAAACTTTGGGATTGCTAAATCACAGACGAGATAAATATAGAAAGCAACAGAACCATCATAGTATTTTTTTTTTACATTACAATATGAATGAAAGGAAGGGTGGTAAATGGATCATTCAACAATCTAGATCGGATGGATTCTTTTTTTTTTCTTCGAAAAAATAGAAGGGGGAAAAGGAAATTCCATTGCAGAGCCGTATGCAATGCACAAAAGTGCCTGTACGGTCCATCGTTCAATTCTATTTTTTTTCTTGTTTTTTTTAGTCCTTACTTTAATCCAATTCTTCAAGATAGAAGAACCGTTCATGCATGATGTTAGATCAATATTATCAGGGTTATGATTCACCAACCTGCTAGTTCTTTTTATGAGGCACAAGCAGGGGAATTTATCTTGGAAGCGGAAGAACTACTCAGACTTCGCGAAACCCTCACAAAGGTTTATGTACAAAGAACAGGTAACCCTTTATGGGTTATATCCGAAGACATGGAGAGAGATGTTTTTATGTCAGCAACAGAAGCCCAAGCTCATGGCATTGTTGACCTTGTAGCGGTCGAAAATGAAACTATTGGGGATTTCGCCTAAATATAT